GGCCCCTTAAAGTAAGCTATTAAAAGCAGTAAGCAGTTGTTTTCGGTTCGTTTTGAGTTGAGTTCCTTTCTACAGGGACGCCCAAGCTGGGGGTAAACAGGGGGGCAGACAAAGCAACTGGGGCTAAGTCCGCTAAGTCCAGCTAGTCCAGTCAAGCAAGTCTAAGCAATTCTGCAGTCACTTCACTTGCTCCTTCGGAGGACTAAGGGAGATCTTTACTCACACAGCCGGAAAGGGTCAACAACAAAGTGGGGTACGGGGGGATCCATAACGGACTACTCGCTTACCGGAAGAGGTGGTCAACAACAAGGTTTGGCTAACGGACTACTCGCTTACCGGAATAGCCGGAGGGACTGCTTCCCCTAAACGCTTATCCCTTACGGACGACTTCCCCGAAAACGACTCCCCTGCGGGACGACTTGCCAAATACTCGCTACTAACGGAAGGCGCTCGTGCTTCTGGTTTCCCGATAGAAATCCTTGATTGACCGAAAGGCAGGCCCTGAGTTGTCTCTGCTTGGATTCGCTGGACTCTGTCTGGGTTCGTCTAGCTTTGCATTGCTTGCCTTGGACTCACTTTGCCCAGCTTTGCATTGCTTTGCCTGGCTTAGACTGGCTTCCCCCCCTTTGAAAGCCCCATACCTTAGACGAGCCCCCCCAACAAGACCACAACTCAATCAAGTCCGCCTTCCGTCCCCCACTACCAAAGTGGAGACCCGTATCTCTCGTCAGCTCCTGTATATCAGGCTACCTTCACGTCACTTCCTTGAACTCGCTTAAGGAAATCCCAAGCGTAAATCAGCTCAGCTCCAACACTCGAAAAGAGCAACTACACAACAACAAGGCAATGGGGCCTACAGACCCCCATTTATACCACCACTCAAAACGAGAAAAAAAAACACCAATTCTCCCCTAACCCCTACTAACTTAAGAAGCAACCGGACTCGCCTCAACAAGAGAAGCTGCATCCCGTAGGGAAAGATAGCAGAAAGAGAACCGCTGCTTTGACTTGACTCTCCCCTTGCCCTCCTGCCTGCAGATTGCCACAAAAGACGTGTGAGTACGCCCCTCATGCTTTGCGTTGCCAGCTTTGCTTTGTCCAACCCCTTTGACCCCTGCACCTATAACATAACTATACCCAACTTAAGGCTTCTTTCGAGGAAGTGAAAGACGGTGGAGCTTTCCTTAGACTCGCTTTTCCGAAAGGTTTTGTCAAAGCCGCCTCTTTCCCAACAACTCAAAGAGCGTATCCCTGCCCTTATTGACTGAAATTAGGATCCTTAGACCTCCCTGCCTTTACTCATTTCCTTTGAGGTCCTTCACCACAAATGCGAGTTATATAATCTCAAAATTTCAGTTAGTCAATTGACTAACAGATAGGAAATTGGTCATAGCCATCTATCTCTATAGCATCCCGCAATTCCTTCCCGTCACGCTATTATACTAGTCCAATTCTAAAGCTTCCTCTCCGAGTGGCTTTCAGCTCCTTTTCTAGTTCCGTCATGTTGGGGGCCGACAGATAGAGAGTTATATATAGCCAGGGTCTACTGAATATCAAGTGTAGTACTTTAGTGTTAGTCTCGCCATCCCCAAAACAAATAAAAAGAGCAAGGATCTACGCCTACGGGTGAGTGAAGTTGATGAACGTGATGAAGAGGAAGAAGACGATCTCACTTAAGCTTAAATATTACGTTCGTACATAATGCTTTTTTTCCAGTGCATAGTCTCAACGAGGAACCACGTCCCAGGGCTAGGGTTGTTGGGGAGGACTAGCCTACGACGACTACACTAAAGGCAGGAGAGACTTTCTCTTAGTAGCATACCTACGCAGGTATCTAACTGGAATCGGATAATTCTTCACATGCATCAAAAGCGTCAGCCGAAGATAAAGAGAAAGAGAAAGCATCCATCTGACTTAATGAAGGCCCTTTTTCGGGGGAGCTTTGCTCCACATTATGAATTGTAAATACTATATACAATAGCCTAGTCACGACGTAGCTCTGTGAAAGTGAGAAACCGGGCCTTTCGCGAGAAAAAAGGGCAGCAAACTATGTCTGGTCCTCTTCCGGGAAAGAAGTGCTTGTTGAAAGGGAAAGGGTGTCAGGCAGAGGGGCTCAAGCAACAAGGTTGGCATAACGAAGCAGCAGGCATCTCTTTGCTAAGGTCTTTTTCTCATTAAGTCACGGAAGGCAAATTATCGGCATCTGATGCTCCTTTTCTGATAGTATGCATGGGTAGCAGCATAAAGACGATATATGATTGCTTATATGTGCTGAGCCTTACAAGCTCTTATTTATTCGCTAAAGATTGAAAAGTCAAAGAAAAAGGTCAAAGACGGAAAGAAAGCAACAAGGCTAGCGCTGAGGTCAGGTTAGGTACAAGGCGTCAAGTGGAGAGTAGACCAAAGATGGGCTAACTATGTGAGGTTGGTGTGCGTTCTCAGGTGGGCATCTATGCGCTAAGTTGGCATTTCCAAGTACGGTGTCAAATCAAAGGCTAATCACACTTGGTCTTGTTTTGTACAGGCGTTCAGGCCTAGTGCTTTTCCGATTTTTCATTCTTAGGGCAGTAGGTGGGGAATTTCATGCTATACTATAAATCCATCCCTGCCACTCTCAGAACGCCCGGACTTCATCACTACGTCCGTAGCCTCACTCTAGCCTTATCTGCACTAGCCGTTGAGACCTCCCTATTGGACCTGCACTAAACTCGGGATTGAAAGCCTCTCTGACCACTGCTTTCAGGACGGTCAGAAGGGAAATTGATTATCAGGCTTGCTGAGAATATGCTCACCCGTGAAAAAGGCCTACTTGACGCCTTCTCTCTTTCTTCTGACTTACCTGACATAAGCACTGACGGCATTAGCCTTTTCCCACCTAAGGCCAAGAAAAGCGGGGTTTGGCTAAAAGATAAAAAAAGCTAACGGCCTAATTGTCTTTCTTCCCACAACAGGTTGCCTGTCCTTACACATTAGACGACCTCACGGAACTCCTATCTCCTTAGCCTAGCCTACTATATCCTATCCTGACTTATAAGTCGATCTAACTACGCTAGCCTTTCCCTGCACAACCCCTGTTAGCACTACTTGAAAAACCACTTGAAAACGAGATCTCCCCCTAGAGCGTAGGGCAGAGTGAGATCGACGGAGAAGGTTGTCCGATCAAGAAGTCCAGGTAAGGACTATGGGAGGCAAGTTCAGGTGTATAAGACTCTGTCTTGAGGTATATATTCCCAAGGTCTATTCCGAGAACAAACTAGTGTAGCTTCCCGTTAATGTTAGAGAAGCCTTCCAGCTATTCTCTGATTTCAAATCGATGCGTTCAGTAAAGGCTCTGGTTGTTTTGTTTACAAGTATATATGTTAGGGGAAGGCCTCTCGGTTGGTGCAATAGAAGATGTGGAGCCTCGTCGTATGTTGAGTTTGATTTTTGGTATGAGTGCCAACTCCCTAACCCGAATGTGTTAAGCAAGGGGTGAAGCGAGGGTCTCCTCTCTGCTCTGATTCACCTCCGGGGGAGAGTTTGAGAGGGGGTTTTATTGGCTGGTTTTAGTACATAAAAAGACAGTTTTTTTGATGCAACACCCAAAACCCCCTCTCATCAAATAGGGCTTAGGTAGAAGTTACTAGTCTTCTTGTTGCTAGTAGTTAAGAGAATGAAGTGAGGTGCCCGAACGGAATGCCTTTCTAGTTCCTACTAGCAAGTAAATGCCCAAATGAACTCTCCTGGTTTCCCCCGTATGGAGCCACCGTCGCTTTCGAGTTTGACATACCTCGAGGACCGACCAACCGTTTCCGCATAGCAGTCCAGAAGCAATAGCTGCTGTTAGGAGTCTCTCCCCGTAGGATAAGCACGCCATCCTAAATTCAGACTATCAATGACAGCCGTCTTGTACCCAAGTGACGAACTAAAGCGCCAAACCACTTAACGACCAATCTCCAGTCAGAATGGTTACTGGGAAAGAGATGGTTGGCAGCCATAAACATGACCGAATCAGAGGTTTACTGGTAAGTTAAGTGTAGTTAGGCAACACTTTGGTGTTCTGTCATCACTATACGATAACAGAAAAAAGCTATCTTTTCTTTCTCTTACTTAATCGGAACCCCTCGCCTTATAACCCGAGGGAGACTGGTCGGATCCGGTCGACCGAGGCCTCTTGTTCCAAGCAATAAGGACAAAAAACAAACCTCTATTTAATCTTAATACATAGACCTTTTACCTACAGCTAATAGACCTGTGCTCGATATGGTTCATTTCAGTGCTCTTTCTCTCGGTATGCTTCAACACATACCTGTGATCTTTCTCTTTCAAGCTAGGCTTGGTATCGGTATCTCAGTCTGCTTTCCCTGACATCGGTAGTACTATCGATTAGTCTTTCCTTACGTGGAAGTAGTTCAAAGCTTTCTTGAGATCTATCTCTCCGCTATCTATAGGAAGAAGTCCCGGTCGAGAAGTGATCGAAGCATCGGTGAAATGAATCTACTCTCCATACTTAACACATGGGATTTGTGGATTGCATGATATCCGCTAAGAACTTCCCAATCAAATGGATCTCCCCTGGCTAGCAATCTCACCGGTGAAGTTATAGCTCTCGAACAAGCGGTGAGGGGCGAGGTTGCCCGGCGGATCGAAGGCAGTATTTCACGTTCCCACCTGCAACTACGAAATAGGCTAGCTGACCTAGCAGTGAAAGACGAGAGAGCTGACCAGAAATTCAAGATGAAATAGCTGGTCCAGCGATGACATTTCTGAGGTCTGGCACCACATTGCTTTATAGTCAAGAAAGATAGGCAGGCGCCTGCCTAACTAACCATAGGAAGAAGGGCATTCAGGTTCAAATCCTGATCTATCAATAGGTGGTAGTATGCACGAATTCATGTTATCAGTCCCAGCTGTAGTCTTATCTACTGTGAATGCGTAGTCGAACCGTACTGTGTATCGAAAAGAATGCATTGGATGAAAGGTTTCAATTTCATACATATATATGGCTGATGCCATATTGTCTATCCAAACGAGCAACTTACAGAAAAAATGATTGTCCTAGAAGCCAGAACTCTTAACTAACCCTTAGGCGAGCGAAGGGACTCCCCATACGGGACCGGGGAGGCACGAGCGGGAGTAAGAAAAATCAGCAATTCATCTTCTTCTATAAGGGCTTATAAGACGAGACCTAGATGGCACGTTCCAGAATATCCGAAAAAGACAAGTAGGACAAAATGACTGAGGCCAAATGGCACATTAGGCGGTAGCCATTCAAAAGCCCAAGAGACGATGCCCTAGAACTTGTAACTCTATTTTCATTGGTCGCAGTTACAAGTTGCATGGCAATTCGATTAAGATTTAGCAATCAATTAAGAAGGAGCTACCCGAGCTCAAGAGACAGCTTTTAGTCTTTCTCCTGGGTTCTGAGAAGAGCTGGTTTATGGGGCACCGGGCTAGCTCGCAAAGAGAAGTGAAAGAGAAGTTGAATCATAAAGATCCAGACTGCACTGACTGGGGCTGACCCTTTAGGTCAATAGGGGTAGTTCATGCGCTTCATTTTTCAGTCTAAGATCGAAATCCTTCGCTCTGGTTCGAACGGATATAGGGCGCAACAACTGAACTATTTGATTAATACTTGACCCTTCAATTGAGTATAAGTCAGCAAGCAGCTTCCCCTCGGTCGGTTGAACCAGCAGCTTCCCCATCACCTCCTCCAGGTCAGGATGGCACCTCTTGCAAGATTCGTATTCTTCCCAGCTCCCAACCTGCCCTTCGCCAGTTGGAAATGGAGGCAAGAGGTCGCCCAAACCCGTGTTTTTTGCTTGAAAAGGACCACTACTAAGGGAGGGTGGAAGGGAGAGGCGTACAGATGAGAAAGTAGGTGTCACGCGTACTCATTTTCTCGGTCTGTCCGCTGAAAGCGAGAGGAATGGGAGTGGCTCTACTGTTAAGAAGATAAACAGAATTAGAGTTACCGCTTTCTTTCATTTCGGAATGTGGGACGACAATAGAGGTTCTCGCTTTCAGAGTTTAGGTACAGGCCCGGATGGAGGTTCATTTGATTCGCGCTTGATTACAAGAAGCTCAAAAGATAAGGCCAAGGAAAGAGGCGAAACGTAACTATAAAGGGGAAGAGTGGCCACTCGACCGACTATCATGAACGAAGTGAGGGAAGGAGTTCGGATTAGATCCCTTAGGAGAGAGACGTACGTAAGAAATAGAATCAGGTCTTTGACGATCCAGTATTAGCTAGCAAATGTATGGACTCATACTTTGATGACTCCCTAGTGGCCAGAGAAGCCTTAGCTTCACCCTTGGACGTATCATCTACTCTCTCTAGCTCTCGACTTGACTAGAACATTTCTTTAGCTCTTTTGCCTTATTCGACGGGGCATCAAGAACCGGAATGGATATCACATATGCCCTTCTCTTTGATCCATAGCTAACAAAAAACCGTACCAACCCCTCGGGAACGGAATCCTACCCTTTTGATATGTCAGCCAAACAGCCCAGATGGGACGAGACTAGTCCGGTCAACAGATACTAAATGATACCTCGTATGTAGTATTCTCAGGACTCCCAGACCAGGGCGTTTTCACTTTGGATCCCCATAAGTACTACCTTCTCTCCTTCACTCGGCAGGGCACAGGCATCAGCCTTAATAAAGTACGTTTCCGTTTTCACGAAAGAAATACGATTGATTGAAGCAGGCAAGGAAGGGGACGAAGTAGCAGCAGCTTTATACGATATTGGGCAGATTGCCAAGACCCCTTATTATAACGTAGTTGAGGATTCGACCTGGTTTGAAAGTCTTAATAATTGCAGGGGCCCTGTCGCCTTTCCTGAGTCAGTGGGAACTGAGAGTGCACTTTGCGAAGCTTCTTTTAGATAAAGCGGGATTGTGGAGCTGTGAAGCGGCAAAGCCGACTATAGATAGACCCCACTTGCGCTTTTAGCTTAGGTTTCTTAGTTAGGAACTTGCCTTTTCTTTTAGGTGGGACTTGTCTTATTTGGTTTGGTTTGGTTTGGTAAAGGCCGGCCCAGGAGACACAAGTTACAGCTGGCTTGGTGCCCTATTCGGTTAAAGGTTTCATACTATCAAACGTATCCAACTTTCTATCACTTTTTGCTCTATGTTTCTAAATACTGAGAATGGCCTTCTTTTTTGTCAAAATGGATTTGGAGTATCCTGCGTGCTCGTGCTTGCTCTATGTGTTTCTAACTGCTGTGTAGTAGGGACCTGAATCCGCGACCTCATGGAGGTGCTTTTCCTAATAAGCTGCTATACCTTTGAAGTGCAATTATCAAGTAAATAGCCGGAGAAATTTTCCAACCACAAAAAACTAGATTTTTCTACGGAAATGTCTTTCGAGCTGGGATATCCTTATGCAAGGTTCACTTTCCTGGTCAGAAAGGGGACAAGAACTAACGACTGAACGAACGAGTGAAACGGAGTTCACAACGGAAGAGTGATGTCATGCCATGCCGGGCAGGTGAGATCAAATAGATGAGTTGTACTAAAACAACTGCCCTATCTCCAACCGATGGAAGAGGGGCAGCAGCCCCAAGGCAAGAGACGGCATAGCTCTTTTAGAGCTAGTAGTTCCTGAATTGCCTCATTATTAATCCTAGCCGGGTTAGAGCCATACATAGAGAAAGTTCCATTTTGATAGAGAGAGTTACCTTCTCACTAAAACTATGAATCACAGGAGGTCATATCCTAGTTGATTTTAAACCGCATTTCCGGGGGACTTCGACCTTATTCTTATGTCAATACCAAGTTTGTGAACTGTCCCCCGCCCGGTTGAGTTTACGATCGACGACCATAATTGATGATAAAAAAAAAAAGAATTCTATGTAGATCCCGAATTCTACACAGGGGGGCTTTTGGTATGAATTCCATCGCTTGGATTCAAGTTCCGGAGACTTGGGTGGGACAAAACAAAATAGTAACATAAGAGCGAATTGATATGGACCCGTTTGGTTTTGTACTTTGGTTTTGTACTTAAGTGTCTAGCATCCCATAAGAAAAAAGTAGGCCGCTTTGGGTATGATGCACGATCCTCATAGAATTCGTGTAGATATGAGTTAATCCGCAAAGGAAGATATCAATTCCAAGACCCCAGATCTTAATGCATCCAGATCTTAATTAAGAAAGAAGAAAATTCAATAGAACAGATTCTTTTTCAATTTCGTTGCCCAATGAATAACTGGAAATCAATGTAGCGGGGGGCTTCATACATTCCATTCACTTCTATTTTATGGAAAGATTTCTGAACTTGAAGTAAAGCAAGCAAAATCTTAGAAAAAGTACCATGGCTATATATGATATGTATATGGATTATTATTGTAGTGTTCTATTCCCTTGACACTAGCCTTTCGCTTTTGGCGAAAAGGATTCTTGATCCCTTAAATACCTACAATACCTACGATTATCTCCAGTACCAATTGCTTGGCGTATCTGATGAATATGGACAGACCCATACGACTCTGATTTTCTCAAGCAGACGAAAGAATACTTGAAAGAGACCTCAATCTTTTTTTTCTTTCTCTCACGAAAACAAATAAACGGATTTCTTTCTCGACCCATATGATTTATTTAAATCATTGATGATTCAATTGAAAAAGAAAGAAAGATAGATTTCTCGTGTTCAAATTTGAGTCTAATTTCATTTCATCAAAGAGAGATCTGTTAAACATTTTGAGATTCTCGTTATACCGACTTCTTGACTGATTGAATTTAGTCAGTCTTTACTGGAAAAAACATACTTCCCGCGAAGTAGTAAATTCTTAAAACAACACAACATGGTTTCCTCTAAATCCCCGATACTCGAAGAAGCGTGAGATTGGTAAATCTATCCTATCGATTCACTTGTGATCTTTCCCGGCCATTGGAATAGCTTATTTGGTTAATAGACCCCTCTGTTCCGGTATTGGCAATCTAATGAAAAACCTTCCTTAGTTTTACGAGTAAAGAATTTGATCCTTTATGGTTCATTGTCCATAACAATCTCTTGAAGATGTAAAGAAGTATTAAGCAACACATTTCTTCGTGTTTTTAGAAATGTGTTTCTTATTTTATATTTCCTATGATCATAGGATTCTCTCTCTTAGGCAGATTCTTCTATGATGATATAGGATAAAATGGGGAGATAAATTAGACTCTTTTGTTGAGATTTCCCCGGATAACCATCCATATATGAAAGGATGGACTACTTAATTTCATTTTCATATACTATACCAGTTGAATAGAATATACCGATTGAGCCAATGACTATTCATGATTCCGTATTGAATCGATTCCATACCGATCCCAAATTAGAGGAATGTTATGGTAAAACTTCGTTTGAAGCGATGTGGTAGAAAGCAACGTGCGACTTGAAGGACATTATCGGCTGTGGATTCTTGCATCCGCCATTTTATATATCAATGAAGATGCTCTTGGCTCGACATAGTTTGTTCTACTCCACTAAGGCCCGGCTGGGGGTTGTAATAAAAAAAATAGTACACGGTGAAGCTCGAGCATAAAGAATTGATTCATTTAGCAGAGGGAAGGATCTAGGGTTAATGCCAATCAATAAGTCGGAACAACTTCGTAAATATATCTTCGGTATAGATCTCGAAAGGATCAAGTTTCAAGTTCGATTTCAAAAAAAGTCAATTTATCGAAACCTATTTTGATCAAAAGTGTATTGCAGGGGAATCATTCACTTCTATGATTCTTCATTCAATAGAACGAAATAACAAAAGGTATGTTGCTGCCTTTTTGAAAGAATACAATTTAGGATCACCGAAGTAATGTCTAAACCCAAAGATTCAAGGCAAAGATAAAATAAAGGATACCGGAACAAGGAAATACCATTTTCAATTGTCTCAACAACTGGATCAAAAAAAGGGGAGAAGAAAAAATCAACTCGAGGCGAGACAAACGAAGGGGGTTAGAGACGGCTCAATAAATGTCTAAGGATTTCGCTTTGATCTCTTTGAGAGATTACCCAGCTTAACTTGAGTTATGAGTACGAATGAGATTTCTTTTTTTTTTTTGTGCGAGGGACTTAATATGAATCCACTGATTTCTGCTGCTTCCGTTATTGCTGCTGGATTGGCTGTAGGGCTTGCTTCTATTGGACCTGGAGTTGGCCAAGGTACTGCTGCGGGCCAAGCCGTAGAAGGTATCGCGAGACAACCAGAAGCAGAGGGCAAAATACGAGGTACTTTATTGCTTAGTCTGGCTTTTATGGAAGCTTTCACTATTTATGTTATGGGCTGGTCGTGGCATTAGCACTTTTATTTGCAAATCCTTTTGTTTAATCCTATCCGGAAAAATACATACTTACTTTTCTTCTTTTATTGTCGTTTATTGTCGAGGGCTTGCCAAATTATATTATATCAAAACTTCATTCCTACAATGACTTCTTCGCCGAGATAATACCCCCGGAGAAGCACTGATTGAGGAGAGGAATTAGCACAGCAGACCCTTTCTTTTTCTTCCCCCCGCCCTTAACTTAAAGCTTTTTGGCTTTTAGTGAGTGTTGCAACAAACGAGGTATTTCGCAATTGACATGAGATCTAGGACTACTAAATGGATTTTTTTGAATCTCCGAAAAATTTTGATTAAAACGAAATTCGTATATTCAAAAAGAAAGAAAGAAAAAATGGGCGAGGCTCTAGTTCCATTTTCTTAGTCCGAGAGGAAAGCATATGAAAAATATAACCGATTCCTTCATTACCCTGGGTCACTGGCCACCCGCCGGGAGTTTTGGATTTAATACCGATATTTTAGCAACAAATCTAATAAATCTAAGTGTAGTACTTGATCCATGCGTATTGATCTTTTTTGGAAAGGGAGTGTGTGCGAGTTGTGTATTTCAAGAATAGGTTGGATCGCTGCACTTTTTTTGATTTAATAGGAAAAAATAGGAAAGAAAGGTGCATGATCTCGACGAATTACTTCTGAATAAATAATCATACGTAAGAACCATAGCATTTCGTGATTTATTGGTAAATCGACTTTGATTCTCTATCAGCCAATAATGTGGGACCATTAACATGGTTAAAGCTAAACCGTTTGAAGTCCAGGCATAGCAGGTACTCTTTCTACCACTATGTTAGTTCGGGGATGGTTTCAACAAAGTGAGTAGCCGGCAATTTATCCGATATAGAACACTCATATCGATAAATTTTTGACTCATTTACTGGAAAATACTGTAAAAACGGGCGTTTCGCCTTTTTTTATCCAATGCCGAATCGACGACCTAAAAATAAGAAGAATTTTTGGATTTGAAGAAAGGAAACAACTTTGCTGACAATGGCAGATTTTTTGTTGGGTCGGAAGAGTCCTCCGAATATTCTGGTCTTATATCAGTTTCGATATCTTGGAATACGAACAGAAAAAAGAGGGTAGGCTCATTACATTCAAATAGGGAATGCCCTATAAGTAATCATAAGTAACTGAGTATGAGAGCCAAATGAATCGAAAGATTCATGTTTGGTTCGGGAAGAGATTATGGAAGTGAAGTTGTGAAATGAATGGGAAGATAATCTACTTTCATTAAGGGATTTATTAGATAACCGAAAACAGAGGATTTTGAGTACTATTCGAAATTCAGAAAAACTACGTGAAGAAGCCATTGAGCAGCTCGAAAAAGCCCGAGCTCGCTTACGGAAAGTAGAAATAGAAGCAAACGAGTTTCGAGTAAATGGCTACTCTGAGATAGAACGAGAAAAAAAGAATTTGATCAGTGCCACTTATGAGAATTTGGAACGATTAGAAAATTACAAAAATGAAACCATTCATTTTGAACAACAAAGGGCAATTAATCAGGTCCGACAACGAGTTTTCCAACAAGCTTTACAAGGGGCTCTAGGAACTCTGAATAGTTGTTTGAACAGCGAGTTACATTTACGCATCATCAGTGCTAATATTGGCATGCTAGGGGTCATGAAAGAAATAACGGATTAGCCCTTCTACTGTAGGCATTATTTTTTTCCTTTGTTTCCGAAAAATAATTAAGAGACGCTAATGGTAACCATTCGAGCCGACGAAATTAGTAAGATTATTCGTGACCGTATTGAAGAATATAATAGAGAAGTCAAGATTGTGAATACCGGTACAGTACTTCAAGTAGGCGATGGCATTGCTCGTATTCATGGTCTTGATGAAGTAATGGCAGGAGAATTAGTAGAATTTGAAGAGGGTACAATAGGCATTGCTCTGAATTTGGAATCAAATAATGTTGGCGTTGTATTAATGGGTGACGGTTTGATGATCCAAGAGGGAAGTTCTGTAAAAGCAACAGGAAGAATTGCTCAGATACCCGTTAGTGACGCTTATTTGGGGCGTGTTATAAACGCTCTGGCTAAACCGGGAGAGGTGAAATTTCAGCTTCTGAATTTCGGTTAATTGAATCTCCGGTATTATTTCGAGACGTTCCGTATATGAGCCTCTTCAAACGGGACTTATTGCTATTGATTCGATGATCCCTATAGGACGCGGTCAGCGAGAATTAATTATTGGGGAC